GAAACCCTCCCCTTCAATTGGTCTTTTTTCACGAAAAGCAGACATGAGATAACAAATCAAGTCTTTCCCTAAGATTTCGAATAGCTGTCCCAAATTCAAGTTGATTATGTTTCGCTTCTTCCTCGGAGAAAGACGATCAAACAATTCCCAATCATGGTCCTTGCGGATCGGATCATCCGTATAGGATAAAAAAAGAAACCCCAGATATTCGCTATCTTTCTCTTTGAATGAGATCCCAATTCCAGCTACGGTTTCATTAGATATCTTACAACTAGAATCCCTCTTTTTTCCGATCCGGTTCCTCCACCACCGCGAACTCCGGTTAGATTCAGGCATGATACACTTTTTATTTATTGGGAGAACCCAAGTACTCTCTTGCGGATCCATGAAACAACTCTCAGAAATCTTTTTCCCTTTTGGAAGATACAGGAGCGAAACAGTCAACCTATTGATATTGGAAGACCGAAAAGATTCTTCCAATGTCTCATTTATGGGTCCAATGGAATTCATAGATATAGGAAGAAGCCCCATCAAATAGAAATTTTTTCTTTCGACCATCTTTCGATTGTTAATACGAGATATAAGGACCGCTACTACAAGCAGTACTACACCTTTGATCATGAAATATCGATTGCTTTTTGAACCCTGCGAATCACGTGAAAGTAGGACACTCCAAATTCGGGGGTCAAAGAGTTTCATAAAGCGTTCTTGATGGAAAAAAATGTGTTTGATCCACGAATCTAAGACTAAGAAATAGTGAGAATTCTTGATCTCTCTCAATATCTCTCTCAATTCGATGATCCAGAATTTGAATTGATGTCGTTTCATTTTCATAATTATAAACCCCCTCCTAAAGGTTTTATTTCAATTAAATCAATTAAATATTTGATTTCAATTGGAATTTATTTGGTTACTTATACGATATACTTATTTATACGATGATCTCTGTTAAGCATCCATGGCTGAATGGTTAAAGCGCCCAACTCATAATTGGCAAATTCGTAGGTTCAATTCCTGCTGGATGCACACCAATGGGAACGTTCAATAAGTTTATTGGATTGGCACTATATCAATGGAATCTCATCATCCATACATAACGAATTGGTATGTTATATTCATACCATAACATATGAACAGTAAGAACTAGAATTCTTATCGATACTGGAACTCATAGGGAAGAAAATGGATTTATGGATGGAATCAAATATGCAGTATTTACAGAAAAAAGTATTCGGTTATTGGGGAACAATCAATATACTTCTAATGTCGAATCGGGATCAACTAGGACAGAAATAAAGCATTGGGTCGAACTCTTCTTTGGTGTCAAGGTAATAGCTATGAATAGTCATCGACTCCCCGGAAAGGGTAGAAGAATGGGACCTATTATGGGACATACAATGCATTACAGACGTATGATCATTACGCTTCAACCGGGTTATTCTATTCCACCTCTTATAGAGAAAAGAACTTAAAGCAAAATACTTAATAACACGGCGATACATTTATACAAAACTTCTACCCCGAGCACACGCAATGGAGCCGTAAACAGTCAAGTGAAATCCAATCCACGAAATAATTTGATCTATGGACAGCATCGTTGTAGTAAAGGTCGTAATGCCAGAGGAATCATTACCGCACGGCATAGAGGGGGAGGTCATAAGCGTCTATACCGTAAAATCGATTTTCGACGGAATGAAAAAGACATATCTGGTAGAATCGTAACCATAGAATACGACCCTAATCGAAATGCATACATTTGTCTCATACACTATGGGGATGGTGAGAAGAGATATATTTTACATCCCAGAGGGGCTATAATTGGAGATACCATTGTTTCTGGTACAGAAGTTCCTATATCAATGGGAAATGCCCTACCTTTGAGTGCGGTTTGAACTATTGATTTACGTAATTGGAAGTAACCAATTAGGTTTACGACGAAACCTAGAAATCGATCACTGATCCAATTTGAGTACCTCTACGGGATAGACCTCAACAGAAAACTGTTGAGTAACGGCAGCAAGTGATTGAGTTCAGTAGTTCCTCATAGAAAATTATTGACTCTAGAGATATGGTAATATGGAGAAGACAAAATTGTTTGAAGCACGCACAGAACCGGAAGCGCCCCTTGTTTCAAAGAGAGGAGGACGGGTTATTCACATTTCATTTGATGGTCAGAGGCGAATTGAAAGCTAAGCAGTGGTAATTAAGATCCCCCCGGGGAAAAAGAGAGATGTCTCCTACGTTACCCGTAATATGTGGAAGTATCGACGTAATTTCATAGAGTCATTCGGTCTGAATGCTACATGAAGAACATAAGCCAGATGACGGAACGGGGAGACCTAGGATGTAGAAGATCATAACATGAGTGATTCAACAGATTTGGATTCCTATATATCCACTCATGTGGTACTTCATCATACGATTTATATAAGATCCATCTGTCTAGATATCATCATATACATCTAGAAAGCCGTATGCTTTGGAAGAAGCTTGTACAGTTTGGGAAGGGGTTTTTATTGATAAAAAAGAAGAATCTACTTCAACCGATATGCCCTTAGGCACGGCCATACATAACATAGAAATCACACTTGGAAAGGGTGGACAATTAGCTAGAGCAGCAGGTGCTGTAGCGAAACTGATTGCAAAAGAGGGTAAATCGGCCACATTAAGATTACCATCTGGGGAGGTCCGTTTGATATCCAAAAACTGCTTAGCAACAGTCGGACAAGTGGGTAATGTTGGGGTGAACCAAAAAAGTTTGGGTAGAGCCGGATCTAAGTGTTGGCTAGGTAAGCGTCCTGTAGTAAGAGGAGTAGTTATGAACCCTGTAGACCATCCCCATGGGGGCGGTGAGGGGAGAGCCCCAATTGGTAGAAAAAAACCCACAACCCCTTGGGGTTATCCTGCGCTTGGAAGAAGAAGTAGGAAAAGGAAAAAATATAGTGATGGTTTTATTCTTCGTCGCCGTAAATAGGAATATTGAAAATAGAATTTTTTGAATTTGAAAAAATGTGATGGGCGAACGACGGGAATTGAACCCGCGCATGGTGGATTCACAATCCACTGCCTTGATCCACTTGGCTACATCCGCCCCCTTTTCTAGCTAAAGGATTTTCTTTTTCTAGCTAAAGGATTTTCTCTTTTTTCCATTCATCATTATTGTATTTATTCTTACCTACATACTTAACTTAGATCGAGATATTGGACATAGAACGCCAATCTTAAAATTGAAAATCAAAAAATGTAAAAAAAAAAAAA